GCTAGCGTAGCTTAATTAAAGCATAACACTGAAGATGTTAAGATGGGCCCTAGAAAGCCCCGCCCGCACAAAGGCTTGGTCCTGACTTTACTATCAACTTTAGCCAAATTTACACATGCAAGTATCCGCCCCCCTGTGAGAATGCCCTACAGCTCCCTGCCCGGGGGCAAGGAGCTGGTATCAGGCACACACCCTGTAAGCCCATGACACCTTGCTTAGCCACACCCTCAAGGGAACTCAGCAGTGATAAACATTAAGCCATAAGTGAAAACTTGACTTAGTTAAAGCTAAGAGGGCCGGTAAAACTCGTGCCAGCCACCGCGGCTATACGAGAGGCCCAAGTTGATACCATTCGGCGTAAAGAGTGGTTATGGAAAATAAAGACTAAAGCCGCACGCCTTCAAGGCTGTTATACGCATCCGAAGGTTAGAAGACCAATCACGAAAGTAGCTTTACAACCCCTGACCCCACGAAAGCTCTGGCACAAACTGGGATTAGATACCCCACTATGCCTAGCCCTAAACCTTGGTAATATATCACATACCCTACCCGCCTGGGAACTACGAGCACCAGCTTAAAACCCAAAGGACTTGGCGGTGCTTTAGACCCCCCTAGAGGAGCCTGTTCTAGAACCGATAACCCCCGTTCAACCTCACCCTTCCTTGTTTATCCCGCCTATATACCGCCGTCGTCAGCTTACCCTGTGAAGGTCTAAAAGTAAGCACAACTGGCACAACCCAAAACGTCAGGTCGAGGTGTAGCGCATGGAGGGGGAAGAAATGGGCTACATTCCCTACAATAGGGTACACGAACGGCGCACTGAAATACGCGCCTGAAGGAGGATTTAGTAGTAAGCGGGAAATAGCGTGTTCCGCTGAAATCGGCCCTGAAGCGCGCACACACCGCCCGTCACTCTCCCCAAGCCTACCAATTTAAATAATTAAAAACCCAAAAATCGCGGAGGGGAGGCAAGTCGTAACATGGTAAGGGTACCGGAAGGTGCACTTGGTAATATCAGAGTGTAGTTAAAATAGAATAACACTTCCCTTACACTGAAGAGACACCCGTGCAAATCGGATCACCCTGACGCCCAACAGCTAGCCCACAAACACAACAACAACCAACCATTATTTATAACCCCAAATGCACAAATGTTTCAATTAAACAAACCATTTTCCCCCTTTAGTATGGGCGACAGAAAAAGGACTTAGGAGCAATAGAGAAAGTACCGCAAGGGATCGCTGAAAGAGAAGTGAAACAACCCAGTGAAGCCAAGTGAAGCAGAGATTAATTCTCGTACCTTTTGCATCATGATTTAGCCAGCGTGACCCAAGCAAAGAGTGCTTTAGTTTGACACCCCGAAACTAGGGGAGCTACTCCAAGACAGCCTATTTATAGGGCGAACCCGTCTCTGTGGCAAAAGAGTGGAATGAGCTTTGAGTAGAGGTGATAAACCTACCGAACCTAGTTATAGCTGGTTGCCCGGGAATTGGATAGAAGTTCAGCCCCCCAGATTCTTTATTCACCTCAGTATTACCCCACCTGATACCAAAAGAAGCTGTGAGAGTTATTCAAAGGGGGTACAGCCCCTTTGAAACAAGATACAACTTTTCCGGGAGGAAAAAGATCATAATTAAGTAAAGGTAAGTATTTGGGTGGGCCTAAAAGCAGCCATCCCAATAGAAAGCGTTATAGCTCAAATACATAACTACCCCTCTCTATCCCGATCATTAATTCTTACTCCCCCCTTCCCTACCGGGCCATCCCATGCTAACATGGGAGAGACCCTGCTAATATGAGTAATAAGAGAGCCAAGCCTCTCTCCCTGCACACATGTAATTCGGAACGAACCCGCACCGAGCATTAACGACCCCAAACAAAGAGGGCCCTGAACAACAACCCAAACAACCAGAAAAAAATTCAAATATAAATCGTTAACCCTACACAGGTGTGCACCTTGGGAAAGACTAAAAGAAAGAGAAGGAACTCGGCAAACAAATCAAGCCTCGCCTGTTTACCAAAAACATCGCCTCTTGCAAAGCTAAAGAATAAGAGGTCCCGCCTGCCCTGTGACTATTAGTTTAACGGCCGCGGTATTTTGACCGTGCAAAGGTAGCGCAATCACTTGTCTTTTAAATGAAGACCTGTATGAATGGCACAACGAGGGCTTAACTGTCTCCTCTTTCGAGTCAATGAAATTGATCTCCCCGTGCAGAAGCGGGGATATAAACATAAGACGAGAAGACCCTATGGAGCTTTAGACACCAAAGAAGATCCTGTCAAGCAAACCCCTATAAAGGCCTGAACTAATGGAACCCTTCCCTAATGTCTTTGGTTGGGGCGACCGCGGGGAAACAAAAAACCCCCACGTGGAAGGGGAGCACTCCCTCCTACAACTAAGAGCCGCAGCTCTAATTAACAGAATATCTGACCAATAAGATCCGGCAATGCCGATCAACGGACCGAGTTACCCTAGGGATAACAGCGCAATCCCCTTTTAGAGCCCATATCGACAAGGGGGTTTACGACCTCGATGTTGGATCAGGACATCCTAATGGTGCAGCCGCTATTAAGGGTCCGTTTGTTCAACGGTTAAAGTCCTACGTGATCTGAGTTCAGACCGGAGTAATCCAGGTCAGTTTCTATCTATGGTGTGCTCTTTTCTAGTACGAAAGGACCGAAAAGAAGAGGCCCCTGCTCTAAGCAAGCCTTACCCCCACCTAATGAAGACAACTAAAATAGGCAAGAGGGCATACCCCAATGCCTGAGAGAACGGCATGTTGGGGTGGCAGAGCCCGGTGAATGCAAAAGACCTAAGCCCTTTTTACAGAGGTTCAAGTCCTCTCCTTAACTATGATTTCAACTCTTATCACCCACATTCTTAACCCCTTGGCCTTCATTGTGCCCGTCCTCTTAGCCGTCGCCTTCCTCACGCTTCTAGAACGTAAGGTACTAGGGTATATACAACTACGAAAAGGACCAAATATTGTAGGGCCCTACGGTCTCTTACAGCCTATCGCCGATGGAGTAAAACTCTTTATTAAAGAGCCCGTCCGCCCATCTACTTCTTCCCCAGTACTCTTCCTCCTCGCCCCCATGCTCGCACTCACACTTGCCTTAACCCTTTGAGCCCCCATACCTCTCCCCTACCCAGTCATCGACTTAAACCTAGGAATCCTTTTTATTTTAGCCCTATCAAGCCTGGCAGTCTACTCTATTTTAGGCTCAGGCTGAGCATCAAATTCAAAATACGCCCTAATTGGGGCCCTACGAGCCGTAGCCCAAACCATTTCATATGAAGTCAGCCTAGGCCTAATCCTTCTAAGCGCTATCATTTTTACAGGCGGATTTACCTTACAAACCTTCAACATCGCCCAAGAAAGCGTCTGAATACTACTACCAGCCTGACCTTTAGCCGCAATATGATATATCTCCACCCTAGCAGAAACAAACCGTGCACCCTTTGACCTCACTGAGGGGGAATCAGAGCTAGTCTCTGGGTTCAACGTAGAATACGCAGGTGGCCCATTCGCCCTATTTTTCCTAGCCGAATATGCCAACATCCTCCTTATAAATACACTCTCCGCCACCCTCTTCTTAGGAGCCTCCCATTTCCCCATACTACCTGAACTAACCTCAATTAACCTCATGACCAAAGCGGCCCTTCTGTCTGTCCTATTCCTGTGAGTTCGAGCCTCTTACCCACGATTCCGCTACGACCAACTCATACATCTGATTTGAAAAAATTTCCTCCCACTAACACTAGCCCTGGTTATCTGACACCTAGCCCTCCCCATTGCATTTGCTGGATTGCCACCTCAACTATAGATAAGAAGCCGTGCCTGAAGTAAAGGGCCACTTTGATAGAGTGACTTATGGGGGTTCAAATCCCCCCCGCTTCTTAGAAAAGGAGGACTCGAACCCCGCCTAAGGAGAGCAAAACTCCTCGTGCTCCCACTACACTATTTCCTAGCAAAGTCAGCTAATTCTAAGCTCTTGGTCCCATACCCCAAACACGAAGGTTAAAATCCCTCCTTTGCTAATGAACCCTTACATCTTAACCGCCCTCCTATTTGGTATTGGCTTAGGTACTACTACTACCTTCGCAAGCTCCCACTGACTACTCGCCTGGATAGGCTTAGAAATAAATACCCTTGCTATTATCCCCTTAATAGCCCAACATCACCACCCCCGAGCAGTTGAAGCCGCCACTAAATATTTTTTAATTCAAGCCGCCGGGGCGGCCATACTACTCTTCGCCAGTACCACCAATGCTTGACTAACTGGCCAATGAGACCTCCTACAAATCGCCCACCCCCTCCCAACTGCTCTCGTCACTTTAGCTCTCGCATTGAAAGTAGGACTTGCACCAGTACACTCATGATTACCAGAAGTACTTCAAGGCCTAGATCTCACCACAGGACTTATCTTATCCACCTGACAAAAACTTGCCCCATTTGCCCTATTAATCCAAACCCCCTGCACCAACACCACCCTTTTAATTATCCTTGGACTAACCTCAACAATTGTAGGAGGCTGAGGGGGACTTAACCAAACCCAACTTCGCAAAATCCTTGCCTATTCCTCCATCGCACATCTCGGCTGAATAGTAATTGTTCTACAATTTTCCCCCTCCCTGACTATTTTAACACTGCTTACATATTTTATTATAACATTCTCAGCATTCCTTATGTTCAAACTAAATAAAGCAACTAACATCAATACCCTGGCAACCTCCTGAGCAAAAACCCCCACCCTAACCGCCCTTTCACCCCTCCTATTATTATCCCTAGGAGGCCTTCCCCCTCTCACAGGTTTTATACCAAAATGACTTATTCTTCAAGAACTTGCTAAACAAGACCTCGCCCCCGCCGCAACACTAGCAGCAATAAGTGCCCTTCTTAGCCTATATTTTTATTTACGACTGTCATATGCAATAACACTAACTATTTCACCTAACAACCTTACCGCAATCTCCCCCTGACGTCTCCCCTCCACACAACTAACACTGCCCCTTGCCACCTCAGCTATAGCTACGCTATTGCTCCTACCCCTAACACCCGCCGCAATAGCACTAATAACCCTTTAAGGGACTTAGGTTAAAACAAGACCAAGGGCCTTCAAAGCCCTAAGTGAGGGTGGAAGTCCCCCAGCCCCTGATAAGACTTGCGGGACACTACCCCACATCTCCTGTATGCAAAACAGATACTTTAATTAAGCTAAAGCCTTCCTAGAAGGGCAGGCCTCGATCCTGCAATATCTTAGTTAACAGCTAAGCGCCCAAACCAGCGAGCATCCATCTAACTTTCCCCCGCCTAGGGGGCGGGAAAACGGGGGAAAGCCCCGGCAGACGACTAGCCTGCGTCTTCAGATTTGCAATCTGATATGTACAACACCTCAAGGCTTGTGGTAAGAAGAGGACTCAAACCTCTGTTTGTGGGGCTACAATCCATCGCTTAAAAACTCAGCCATCCTACCTGTGGCCATCACACGTTGATTTTTCTCCACTAATCACAAAGACATCGGCACCCTTTATCTAGTATTTGGTGCCTGAGCCGGTATAGTAGGCACTGCCCTCAGCCTACTCATTCGAGCAGAATTAAGCCAACCGGGCGCTCTCCTTGGAGACGACCAAATTTATAATGTAATCGTTACAGCACATGCTTTCGTAATGATTTTCTTTATAGTAATGCCAATTATGATTGGAGGTTTTGGAAACTGATTAATCCCCCTAATGATTGGAGCCCCAGATATAGCATTTCCTCGTATAAATAATATAAGTTTTTGACTTCTTCCCCCTTCTTTCCTTCTACTGCTCGCCTCTTCCGGTGTAGAAGCGGGGGCCGGAACCGGATGAACAGTATACCCGCCCCTGGCTGGTAACTTAGCTCACGCAGGAGCCTCCGTAGACCTAACAATTTTTTCACTTCACCTAGCAGGTATTTCCTCAATCCTCGGGGCTATTAATTTTATCACCACAATTATTAACATAAAACCTCCGGCCATCTCTCAATACCAAACTCCCCTATTTGTGTGAGCTGTTCTAATTACCGCTGTTCTTCTTCTCCTCTCCCTGCCAGTTCTTGCTGCCGGTATCACGATGCTTCTAACGGACCGAAATCTGAATACTACATTCTTTGACCCAGCCGGAGGGGGAGACCCGATTCTTTACCAACATCTATTCTGGTTCTTTGGACACCCGGAAGTATACATTCTTATCCTCCCTGGCTTTGGTATAATTTCACACATCGTTGCTTACTACTCTGGTAAAAAAGAACCCTTCGGCTATATAGGCATAGTGTGAGCAATAATGGCTATTGGCCTTCTAGGCTTTATTGTATGAGCTCATCACATGTTCACTGTCGGCATGGATGTAGACACACGTGCCTACTTCACGTCTGCAACAATAATTATCGCAATTCCCACCGGTGTTAAAGTATTTAGCTGACTTGCAACCCTACACGGAGGCTCAATTAAATGAGAGACACCCCTTTTATGGGCTCTTGGCTTTATTTTCCTATTCACAGTGGGGGGACTTACAGGCATTGTTCTGGCCAATTCATCCCTGGATATTGTCCTCCACGACACCTACTATGTAGTAGCCCACTTCCACTATGTTCTGTCCATGGGGGCCGTATTTGCTATTGTTGCCGCCTTTGTTCACTGATTCCCGCTATTTTCAGGATATACCCTTCACAGCACTTGAACAAAAATCCACTTCGGCATTATGTTCTTAGGAGTAAATTTAACCTTCTTCCCACAACACTTCCTAGGACTAGCCGGCATGCCCCGACGATACTCCGACTACCCTGACGCCTACACCCTGTGAAATACAGTCTCCTCAATTGGGTCACTTATTTCCCTAGTCGCTGTCATTATGTTTTTATTTATCATCTGAGAAGCATTCGCCGCCAAACGTGAAGTCCTAGCAACAGATTTAACAACAACCAATGTAGAATGACTACATGGCTGCCCTCCCCCATATCACACATTCGAGGAGCCTGCCTTTGTACAAGTACAAGCAGATTAACGAGAAAGGGAGGAGTCGAACCCCCATAGGTCGGTTTCAAGCCGACCACATAACCGCTCTGCCACTTTCTTTATAAGACACTAGTAAAAGAACACATTACACCGCCTTGTCAAGGCGGAAGTGTGGGTTAAACCCCCGCGTGTCTTGTCATTAATGGCCCATCCGTCACAGCTTGGATTTCAAGATGCAGCTTCACCTGTTATAGAAGAACTTCTTCACTTTCACGACCACGCTTTAATAATCGTCTTCCTGATTAGCACACTAGTGCTTTATATTATTCTTGCCATAGTCACCACTAAATTAACGAACAAATATATTTTAGATTCACAAGAGATTGAGATCATCTGAACAATCCTCCCAGCTATTATCTTAATTCTAATTGCACTCCCCTCCCTCCGCATCCTCTATCTTATAGATGAAATTAATAACCCTCTATTAACAATTAAAGCCGTTGGCCACCAGTGATACTGAAGCTACGAATATACTGACTATGAAGACCTTGGCTTTGACTCATATATGATCCCCACCCAAGACCTGACCCCTGGACAATTCCGCCTATTAGAAGCCGACCATCGAATGGTTATTCCAGTTGAATCCCCTATCCGAGTTTTAGTATCTGCAGACGATGTACTCCACTCGTGAGCAGTCCCAGCCCTAGGGGTAAAAATGGACGCAGTCCCAGGTCGACTTAACCAAACAGCCTTCATCGCATCCCGGCCAGGCGTATTTTACGGACAATGTTCTGAAATCTGCGGAGCAAATCACAGCTTTATACCTATTGTAGTAGAAGCAGTTCCCCTGGAACACTTTGAAAACTGATCATCTCGAATACTTGAAGACGCCTCGCTAGGAAGCTAAATAGGGTGTAGCGTTAGCCTTTTAAGCTAAAGATTGGTGACCCCCAACCACCCCTAACGACATGCCTCAACTCAACCCCACACCTTGATTTGCTATTTTAATCTTCTCGTGAATGGTCTTCCTGGCCGTTATTCCCGCTAAAGTTACAGCCCACACCTTCCCAAACGCTCCCACTCTACAAAGCGCAGAAAAAGCCAAAACAGACCCCTGAACCTGACCATGACACTAAGCTTTTTTGACCAGTTTATAAGCCCCACCTATCTTGGGATTCCATTAATAGCCCTCGCCCTTACCTTACCTTGACTCCTCTACCCAACACCCACAACTCGATGATTAAATAACCGATTCTTAGCTCTTCAGGGCTGATTTATTAATCGTTTTACTCAACAGCTCTTACTCCCCTTGAATATTGGGGGACATAAATGAGCTGCCCTCCTAACCTCCTTAATAATCTTTTTAATTACTCTAAATATACTGGGATTACTTCCTTACACTTTCACCCCCACAACTCAATTGTCACTAAATTTAGGTCTGGCAGTACCTCTTTGACTAGCAACTGTGATTATTGGCATGCGAAATCAACCAACTCACGCCCTAGGACACCTCCTACCAGAAGGCACACCTGGCCCTCTCATTCCGGTACTTATCATCATCGAAACAATTAGCCTCTTTATCCGCCCCCTTGCACTAGGAGTCCGACTAACAGCCAATCTAACAGCTGGTCACCTCTTAATTCAACTAATTGCCACAGGGGCCTTTGTCCTCCTTCCCTTAATGCCAACTGTGGCAATTATCACGACAACAGTACTGGTATTACTCACCCTATTAGAAGTTGCTGTAGCAATAATTCAAGCTTACGTCTTCGTTCTCCTACTAACACTCTACCTACAAGAAAACGTCTAATGGCCCATCAAGCACACCCCTACCACATAGTTGACCCCAGCCCTTGACCCCTGACAGGAGCAATTGCTGCCCTGCTGATAACATCAGGCCTCGCGACCTGATTTCACTTTCGCTCAACAACCCTAATAACCTTAGGAACAGCTCTGCTCCTTCTTACAATATATCAATGGTGACGAGACATCGTACGAGAAGGCACATTCCAAGGACATCATACACCCCCCGTACAAAAAGGACTTCGATATGGAATAATTCTTTTCATCACTTCAGAAGTCTTTTTCTTCCTAGGATTCTTCTGGGCCTTTTACCACGCAAGCCTTGCTCCAACCCCTGAACTAGGGGGCTGCTGACCTCCTACGGGCATTACAACTCTTGACCCATTCGAAGTGCCCCTCCTTAATACAGCTGTCTTACTTGCCTCCGGGGTAACAGTTACCTGAGCCCACCATAGCATTATGGAAGGAGAGCGAAAACAAGCCATTCAATCATTAACCTTAACTATTCTCCTAGGTTTTTATTTCACCTTTCTTCAAGCCATAGAGTATTATGAAGCCCCCTTCACAATCGCAGACGGGGTATACGGCTCTACCTTTTTCGTAGCCACTGGCTTCCACGGACTACACGTTATTATTGGCTCCACATTCTTAGCTGTCTGCCTCCTACGACAAATCCAGTACCATTTTACATCCGAACACCACTTCGGATTCGAAGCAGCTGCCTGATACTGACATTTTGTAGACGTTGTATGACTATTCCTATACATCTCTATCTACTGATGAGGCTCTTAATCTTTCTAGTATTAAAACTAGTATAAGTGACTTCCAATCACCTGGTCTTGGTTAAAATCCAAGGAAAGATAATGAACGTAGCAACAGCTGTAATTACTATCACTATTGTGCTCTCCGTAATCCTGGCCATTGTATCCTTTTGACTTCCCCAAATGACCCCTGACCACGAAAAGCTCTCCCCCTATGAATGCGGTTTTGACCCTCTAGGATCAGCCCGCCTCCCATTTTCTCTACGCTTCTTTTTAGTCGCCATTCTTTTCCTTCTTTTCGACTTAGAAATTGCTCTTCTCCTCCCACTCCCCTGAGGAGATCAATTAACCTCCCCTTTACTAACACTCTTCTGAGCCGTAGCCGTACTTATTTTGCTTACCCTGGGCCTAATTTATGAGTGAATTCAAGGCGGACTAGAATGAGCCGAATAGCCAATTAGTTTAAGAAAAATATTTGATTTCGGCTCAAAAGCTTATGGTTAAAGTCCATAATTGTCTGATGACTCCCACTCACTTCGCTTTTTCATCGGCCTTTACCCTAGGACTAACAGGCCTAGCATTCCATCGAACCCACCTCCTCTCCGCTCTTTTATGCTTAGAAGGGATGATGCTCTCTTTATTTATTGGACTTTCAATTTGAACCCTGCAACTAGGCTCCACGAACTTCTCCGCAGCCCCCATACTTCTTCTGGCTTTCTCAGCTTGCGAGGCCAGTGCAGGGCTTGCCTTACTGGTAGCCACAGCCCGCACGCATGGCTCAGACCGCCTTCAAACCCTAAACCTCTTACAATGCTAAAAATTTTAATTCCCACCCTCATACTCCTTCCTACAGCCTGACTCACCCCTGCTAAATGATTATGATCCACTGCTCTATCCCATAGCTTAATTATTGCACTCGCTAGTCTCACTTGACTAAAAAATACATCAGAAACAGGCTGATCCTGCCTTACACCATTCATGGCAACAGACCCTCTCTCTACGCCCCTGCTTGTTCTTACCTGCTGACTGTTACCGCTTATAATTCTCGCGAGCCAAAGTCACACAGCACTTGAGCCTATCAACCGCCAACGGACATACATTAGCCTATTAACGTCACTACAAATCTTTCTTATCATAGCATTTAGTGCCACCGAACTTCTCATATTTTACGTTATATTTGAAGCCACCCTCATCCCCACGCTAATCATCATCACCCGATGAGGTAATCAAGCAGAGCGCCTTAATGCAGGCGTGTATTTCCTATTTTATACCTTGGCGGGCTCTCTTCCCCTACTAGTTGCTCTCCTGCTTCTTCAAAAAGACACAGGCTCCCTCTCCCTTTTGACCATCCAGTATACTAATTCTTCCCCCCTCTCATCCTATGCTGACAAACTTTGATGGGCAGGCTGCCTAGTCGCATTCTTAGTAAAAATACCCTTGTATGGAGCACATCTTTGACTTCCAAAAGCACATGTTGAAGCCCCAGTTGCAGGCTCAATAGTACTAGCTGCAGTTCTTCTAAAACTAGGAGGATACGGTATAATCCGAATAATGGTTATACTAGAACCCCTAACCAAAGAACTAAGCTACCCATTTATTATTCTTGCCCTCTGAGGCGTAATTATGACTGGCTCAACCTGCCTCCGCCAAACAGATTTAAAATCCCTTATCGCTTACTCATCTGTAAGCCACATAGGCCTAGTAGTCGGAGGCATTCTTATCCAAACACCTTGAGGCTTTGCCGGTGCTGTGATCCTTATAATTGCACACGGCCTAACATCCTCTGCCCTCTTCTGTCTAGCCAATACAAATTACGAACGCCTTCACAGCCGAACAATGCTCTTAGCCCGAGGGTTGCAAATAGTCCTTCCACTCATAGCAACATGATGATTTATTGCTAGCCTCGCTAACCTAGCCCTTCCTCCACTACCCAATCTCATAGGAGAACTCCTAATTATCACCTCACTATTTGGCTGATCATGATGAACCCTTGTCCTAACGGGGGCGGGGACCCTTATTACCGCGAGCTATTCACTCTATATGTTCCTTATGACCCAACGAGGGCCCCTCCCAGCACATATTATTAGCCTAAACCCCTCCTACACACGGGAACACCTAGTTATAGCCCTCCACCTCCTTCCCCTCCTTCTACTTATCTTAAAGCCCGAACTAGTATGAGGCTGAACTACCTGTAGATATAGTTTAACAAAAATATTAGATTGTGATTCTAAAGACAGAGGTTAAACTCCCCTTATCCACCGAGAGAGGCTCGCCAGCAACGAAGACTGCTAATCTCCGTGACCTTGGTTGGACCCCAGGGCTCACTCGACCTGCTCCTAAAGGATAACAGCTCATCCATTGGTCTTAGGAACCAAAAACTCTTGGTGCAAATCCAAGTAGCAGCTATGCACCCTTCATCACTTATTATATCATCCAGCTTGGTCATTATCTTTTTACTATTAGCGTACCCAATCTTTACAACCCTACAACCCCGCCCCCGAAACCCGGACTGGGCCGTCTCCCATGTTAAGACAGCGGTCGCCCTAGCCTTCTTCGTTAGCCTAGTACCCCTATTTCTCTTTCTAAACGAGGGCGCAGAAGCAATCATCACCTCATGAAATTGAATAAATACATTAACCTTCGACGTAAATATTAGCTTCAAGTTTGATCACTACTCAGTCATCTTCGTCCCCATCGCCCTTTACGTCACTTGGTCTATTCTAGAGTTCGCATCATGATACATGCATGCAGACCCATACATAAACCGATTCTTCAAGTACCTCTTGGTCTTCCTTATCGCCATGATTATTCTTGTTACAGCAAACAACCTATTCCAACTCTTCATTGGCTGGGAAGGAGTCGGCATCATATCATTTCTTCTCATCGGCTGATGATACGGACGAGCAGACGCCAACACAGCAGCCCTCCAAGCAGTTGTGTATAATCGAGTTGGCGACATTGGCTTGCTATTCACAATAGCGTGAATAGCAACCAACGCTAACTCCTGAGAATTACAACAAATCTTTGTAGTAACAAAAGACATAGATCTTACCCTGCCCCTCCTAGGCCTGATTCTCGCCGCCACAGGCAAATCAGCCCAATTTGGACTTCACCCCTGACTTCCCTCTGCTATAGAGGGTCCTACACCGGTCTCTGCCCTACTCCACTCAAGTACTATGGTCGTCGCTGGTATTTTTCTTCTAGTACGGACAAGTCCTCTCCTAGAAAACAACCAAACTGCCCTCACCACTTGCTTATGCCTAGGCGCCCTAACCACATTATTTACAGCCACCTGTGCCCTAACCCAAAATGATATCAAAAAGATCGTAGCATTCTCCACATCAAGTCAACTTGGCCTAATGATAGTTACCATCGGACTCAATCAACCCCAACTAGCCTTCCTCCACATTTGCACCCACGCCTTCTTTAAAGCAATACTATTCCTTTGCTCCGGCTCAATTATCCACAGCCTTAATGACGAACAGGATATCCGAAAAATAGGAGGCATACACCACCTTGCCCCCTTTACCTCATCCTGCCTAACGATTGGCAGCTTAGCCCTCACAGGCACACCCTTCCTAGCAGGATTCTTCTCCAAAGATGCTATTATTGAGGCACTAAACACATCCCACCTAAACGCCTGAGCCCTAATTTTAACCCTCCTAGCCACCTCATTCACGGCCATCTACAGTCTCCGCGTAGTATTCTTTGTTTCAATAGCCCACCCACGATTTAATGCTATTTCCCCTATTAACGAAAACAATCCAGCAGTTATTAACCCCCTGAAACGACTTGCATGAGGAAGTATTGTCGCCGGCCTTCTAATTACCTCAAGCATCACACCCCTCAAAACCCCTGTGATATCTATACCCCCCTTGCTCAAATTGGCCGCCCTCGCAGTTACAATTTCAGGACTACTTATTGCCCTCGAACTAGCAACACTGACTAACAAACAATACAAAATTACCCCTAACTTAATTACACACCACTTCTCCAATATACTAGGCTTTTTCCCATCAATTATTCATCGAGTCACCCCTAAGTTAAACCTAGTTTTAGGACAAACACTTGCCAGCCAAATGATTGACCAAACTTGATTAGAAAAAGTAGGCCCCAAAGCCATTTCTTCATCAAACATGCCTTTAATTACGACAGCAAGCAACACCCAACAAGGAATAATTAAAACATACCTCACCCTATTCCTCCTTACCCTAACTCTTGCCGCCCTCCTATCTACCCGCTAAACTGCCCGAAGGGCCCCCCGACTCAACCCCCGAGTTAACTCTAGCACAACAAACAAAGTGAGAAGTAAAACCCACGCACTAAGTACCAATATACCTCCCCCTAGTGAATACATTAAAGCTACTCCTCCAATATCCCCTCGCAAGACAGAAAGCTCACCAAACTCATCAGCCGGCACCCATGAAGATTCATACCAACCCCCTCAAAATACACTAGAAGCCACTCCCACCCCCACTAAGTATATGACCATATCCCCCACAACAGGACCACTCACCCAACTTTCTGGGTAAGGCTCAGCGGCAAGAGCCGCTGAGTACGCAAACACAACTAACATCCCACCCAAATAGATCAAGAACAGCACTAAAGATAAAAAGGGCCCCCCATGGCCAACCAACACTCCACAACCTATGCCCGCCACAACTACTAACCCCAAGGCAGCAAAGTAAGGAGAAGGATTAGAAGCAACCGCAACCAATCCCAACACTAGCCCAATCAAAAATAAAGACATAATATAAGTCATAATTCCTGCCAGGACTTTAACCAGAACTAATGGCTTGAAAAACCACCGTTGTTATTCAACTACAAGAACCCACTAATGGCAAGTCTACGAAAGACGCATCCTCTCCTCAAAATCGCAAACAGTGCCCTGGTTGACCTACCCGCCCCCTCAAATATTTCAGTGTGATGAAACTTCGGCTCTCTCTTAGGACTCTGTTTAATTATTCAAATTCTTACAGGACTATTTCTAGCCATACATTACACCTCTGATATTGCTACCGCTTTTTCTTCCGTCGCACACATCTGCCGAGACGTAAATTATGGATGACTTATCCGAAATCTACACGCCAACGGCGCATCCTTTTTCTTCGTGTGTATTTATGCCCATATCGGCCGAGGCCTCTACTACGGCTCATACCTCAACAAAGAAACATGAAATATCGGAGTAGTCCTACTTCTCCTAGTTATAATAACTGCTTTCGTTGGCTATGTTTTACCCTGAGGTCAAATGTCCTTTTGAGGTGCCACCGTCATCACCAACCTACTCTCCGCTGTACCCTACATCGGTAATGCCCTTGTCCAATGAATTTGAGGCGGCTTCTCAGTAGACAACGCAACCCTTACCCGCTTCTTCGCCTTCCATTTCTTATTTCCTTTCGTCATTGCAGGTGCAACCATAGTCCACCTCCTTTTTCTTCACCAGACAGGCTCGAACAACCCACTTGGTCTAAACTCAGACGCGGACAAAATGAGCTTCCACCCATATTTCTCATACAAAGACCTCTTAGGATTTGCAGTACTTCTTATTGCCCTCACATGCCTGGCTTTATTTTCACCCAATCTGCTAGGAGACCCAGATAACTTCACTCCCGCTAACCCACTAGTTACACCTCCTCATATTAAGCCGGAATGATACTTCCTATTTGCGTACGCAATCTTACGGTCCATTCCCAATAAACTAGGAGGAGTATTAGCCCTACTAGCTTCAATCCTAATTCTGATACTCGTACCATTTCTACACACATCTAAACAACGAAGCCTCACTTTCCGACCACTCACACAATTCCTATTTTGAACTCTCATTGCAGACGTCCTCATTCTAACTTGAATTGGGGGTATACCTGTCACACACCCATTCGTCATTATTGGACAAGTTGCATCCTTTTTATACTTTTTCCTCTTCCTAGTCTTAACACCATTAGCAGGCTATGCAGAGGACAAAGCACTTGAATGAGCTTGCACTAGTAGCTCAGCGTCAGAGCCCTGGTCTTGTAAACCAGATGTCGGAGGTTAAAATCCCCCCTACTGCTCAAAGAAAGGAGATTTTAACTCCCACCCCTGGCTCCCAAAGCCAGGATTCTTAATTAAACTATTCTTTGTAACACATATCACAACAATTTTATATGCATATATGTGTTATCAACATTAATTTATATTAACCATATCAACAGCATTCAAGTACATATATGTTTTATAACCATAAATATAATTCAACCATTCAAGAATTGTACGAGATGATGAATCTTGCAAAAACCATAACAACAAATACGAACAAACTCTTATAAAAAACAGACGAAAAATCAAGACTTAACATGTACACTTATAGGTCAAGTTATACCTTTATTCAGCTTTTCTGCACGCACAAATATTTAATGTAGTAAGAACCGACCAACAAGTTCATTTCTTAATGCCAACGGTTATTGAAGGTGAGGGACAATTATTGTGGGGGTTTCACAAAATGATTTATTCCTGGCATTTGGTTCCTATTTCAGGGCCATAAACCGTAAACTTCCCCATACGTTCAACCTACACTGGCATAAGTTAATGGTGGAAACCTATAACGGGAGCATACAGCATGCCGAGCGTTCTCTCCATAGGGCAAGGGGTTTTCTTTTTTCTTTTCTCTTTTCAATAGACATTTCACAGTGTAAGGAATCTAATAAACAAGGTGGGAATCGCCCTATGGAATTAGGAATAACGTATGAATGGTGAGAAGATTTTCACAAAAGGATTACATATTAAGTTATCAAGGACATAAGTAGTGATATTTAATCGAAAGATATCTATATATCCCCTTTGGTTTTTTCGCGTTAAACCCCCCTACCCCCCTAAACTCCTGAGATAACTAACGTCCCTGTAAACCCCCCGGAAACAGGAAAACCTCGAGTCGTTTTTATTAAAGCCGATAAATTTTTATTTACATTATTACAAGTTTTTTTGGTAAACGGAGTAAAATTTTAAAAAATTGTTACACAAAACCTGACAAGCCCCCACCCAAAAAAAATCAATCCCAACTTTATTGTAATCTATTTACTTTAACACAAGGCAGATAACTTTTAAACCCACTTCATAAGTGAGAAGCTAAACCACATAAGATCTTAACCCCCCCCCCCAGGTAACTAACACCTATATTTATATTTATAAATACAGTAAAGTCCACGATTATTTTTTATAGCTTAATAATGTTTTTATTTACATTATTATAAGTTTTTATTTACATTATTATAAGTTTTTATTTACATTATTATAAGTTTTTATTTACATTATTATAAGTTTTTATTTACATTATTATAAGTTTTTATTTACATTATTATAAGTTTTTATTTACATTATTATAAGTTTTTA